AATGTCTTATTATGATCTGAATTGCATCTTTATCTTTCTTTATCTTTTATATATTTATATTTTATTTCTATTATTATATATAGGCCTATTCCATTTTTTTATTCTTTTTTTAGGGGTAGACCTTTATAATATATCTAAAATAAAATATAAGATATCTAAAATATAAAATCTTCAACTTAAGATTAAGTTCTTATTAATTATGAATTTTCTTCTTAATCTTAACTTAATTAAGATTAAGAAAATTAAATATAGATTGTTATAGCTAGAACTCATAAAGAATAAATTCTATTTATTAATATTATAAGTTATTAATATTATAAGAATACATTCCAATTTTTATAAAGATTTCTAAAGAAATGCATATTAAAAAGATTATAAAAACGAATGAAAATCGAATAGAATAGCTAAATAAATTATATAATTTGATCTAAAATTCTATCTAAATCTAAAAATCTAATTTAAAATTTTTGATAAAAAAGGAGAAATAGAAGATATTATTTTAATTGTTAGAATTGGAATGTAATAAATATAAATTATAGATCGGTATAGTAATCTTTATCTTATTTATATACATACTCTATATTAAAATTAATTTACTGCAATATAGATTTGAAATCGATTTATATTCTATATTTTTGTTATTTATGAATGGTTAATAGCTAAGATATAATTGATGGAAGTATTATGCGTGTAAAGTTTATTTTATGTGAGCCCGCTTAGCTCAGAGGTTAGAGCATCGCATTTGTAATGCGATGGTCATCGGTTCGACTCCGATAGCCGGCTTTTTTCTATTTTTTCTATGTTCTATTTTTTATATGATTGAGAACGTTTCTTTGAAATTAAAGAAAAAAGACACCTTTCCTTTTTCGATTCTTTATTTTCGATTTTTTTTTAGATTATATAGAATCTAAATATATAAATAAATATACAACAAAAATTCGAAATATTAACTAAACTAAAAATAAATATATACAAGAATTTATACATATACAATAATTCAATTAATAATTATTAATATACTAAATACAATATAAAATTACAATCAATAATTATAAAAATAAAAATACTAAACGAAATTTCATTTCAAATAAAAAAAGAATGAATATTAATACAAAAAGAAGGAGGAACTTCGGATCCGTACATCTTTCATCTAACTATTCCTTCTAGTGCCATTATTCGTTCTAGTACAATTAATAGAATACTTCCGGGTATTTCGCTTCATTTACCATTTAGTTCAGTTTTAATTTCTTTAATTTAAATAAAATGAAATATCAATAAATAAGGAGTCTTTATGTCGCGTTACCGAGGGCCTCGTTTCAAAAAAATACGACGTCTGGGGGTTTTACCAGGACTAACTAATAAAAAGCCTAGAGATCTTAGAAACCCATCACGTTCCGGGAAAAGATCTCAATATCGTATTCGTCTAGAAGAAAAACAAAAATTACGTTTTCATTATGGTATTACAGAACGACAATTACTTAAATACTTTCGTATCGCTAGAAAAGCCAAAGGGTCAACAGGTCAGGTTTTACTCCAATTACTTGAAATGCGTTTGGACAACATCCTTTTTCGGTTGGGTATGTCTCCGACTATTCCGGGAGCCCGCCAATTAGTTAATCATAGACATATTTTAGTTAATGGTCGTATAGTGGATATACCAAGTTATCGTTGCAAACCCAACGATATTGTTATGGCGAGGGATAAGCAAAAATCTAAAGCTCTCGTTCAAAATTATCTAGATTCATCCCACAGCGAGGAATTGCCAAAACATTTGACTCTTCACCCATTCCCATATAAAGGAGTAGTCAATCAAATAATAGATAATAAGTGGGTCGGTTTGAAAATAAACGAATTGCTAGTCGTAGAATATTATTCCCGTCAGACTTAAGCCTACCTTAAAGAAAAAGGTTTCGAAAAAATGAGCCCCCTTTCGCCAAAAAAATTGATTTAAAATTAAGGGAAAGGGTTTGATCCGGATTTTTCCCCTTCATGTATCATAGATCGACAGAGATCTTTTTCTTTTTTGTCGACCTTATTCCATAATTTTACATATCGCAGTAATTAAATTATAAATAGAAAATCTATCTATATCTAGAATATAGATCTATATGAATATATATATAAAATGAATATATATATAAAGATAGAAAGAAGGATCTACCTCTTGGTTGATTTGTTACGGTTAGCGATGTTGGTGAGTTGGGTGAAGGTACGGAAAGAGAGGGATTCGAACCCTCGGTAAACAAAAGTCTACATAGCAGTTCCAATGCTACGCCTTGAACCACTCGGCCACCTCTCCTACACAACAATTATGACCCAGTAACAGAATGAATAGCGAGTTATTCATATTAAAGTTTTTATTGTGAAAGGCTAAACTAAAAAGATATTTTTTTCGTATTTGCAAAGATGATGTTCCCGCCTTTTTCTTATATGTTATTTTTAGTTATAGGGGATTCAATCAATGAGTTGGAAGGAATCAAGGGATTGGTGGGTTTATGTTTTTTAGACTATGATTAATGGATACCTTTCGATCATGATTCCCTTTAAACGACGATTCCATAAAAATTATAAAATTCCTTTCTTTAAAGTTTTCACCAAAAAAATCGATTATTTCGTAGATCTCTTACAAATTCATGACCCATCCTGGGACTATTTGATTGTATAGCGTCTACTCACTATGCGCATAACACAAACAAAATAGACGGTTAGTCGAATTTAATTTACATCATAGAAGAATTATTCGATTCTTTCCCCCCTCTTTGGATCAAAACTTAATAAAAGTCTTTCGCCCGAATCTATAGGAAAAATTCCTTGATTCTTCAGTTTCGATTAAATAGGACTAGTTCGCCCATTGGTATACTACATTTGGATTGGAATCGTATTCAACTATTTATTTTTGATTCCTAAAAAAAAGGAGCAATTTGAGTCTTTGAATTTGAGTAGGAGTAGAAGGTTCGGTTCGTATCTTTACATTTTATTTGATTTGAGATAAATATTGAATTGATTTTTTTTTAATGAATCTTTTTTATGCTATTTCGTATTGTACAATTCCTTTCTTTGTAGGATTATTTTCCCCCTAGGGAGAATGAAAAGAATTTTAGAATGGATTGGTTACCTATGCCTAGATCACGGATAAATGGAAATTTTATTGATAAGACCTTTTCGGTTGTGGCCAATATTTTATTACGAATAATTCCAACAACTTCAGGCGAAAAGGAGGCATTTACCTATTACAGAGATGGTGTGATTTGATTCTTTTTTTCCCCCAGTCTTATGAGAAAGACAAAAAATTCGGGATAGAAAGAAAAAAGATTATTATTATTATTTTGATCGATTATTGAAAAAAATCTACGCTTGTTGAAGGTGAAGTTGAGAAATAGAACAATTCCTTCTGTCGTGTATCCCCGATTAATGCAGCCTCATATGCTTCCATTATCCATTTTAGCATTGAGCGAAAGGTTACACCTATCGGTTCTGTATTACAGGTCAATCCCACTCTACTAGTCCTAATAGGCAGCATAGGGGAAAAGCATTACATCTAGAAATCAACAAGACGAAAGCTTTGTTAAAAATTACTTACCCCCTTCCTTATCTGGATTGGGACTTAAAAGAATGGTTGGGACAACAAATATCCATCTCGTTCGTACCTTGGATACCCATATAACCATCAAAGACTGTTGAAGTGACTAATTCCTGGAAATGAGGGGGCGTTGAGGACAAAGAAATTGTTGGAGTTGTCATTTATATCTAGTACCAACACGTTTGATGTTAACAAAAGCTCCCGCGCAGGAAGGTTGGCTAGAAATTTCGTGCAAAAACACTAGCCCCGCTCAATTCATAATGAAAATAATCGATACATGGAATCAAAAACGATTGAAATATTATCATTATGCATATAAAGGAGGAGCCGTATGAGATGAAAATCTCACGTACGGTTCTGGAACGGAGATTCTTTTAATCGAATGACGACCGTAACGGATGTCAGCTCAATCCGAAGGAAATTATGCAGAAGCTTTACAGAATTATTATGAAGCTATGCGACTAGAAATTGATCCCTACGATCGAAGTTATATACTCTATAACATAGGCCTTATTCACACAAGTAATGGGGATCATACGAAAGCTTTAGAATATTATTTTAGGGCACTAGAACGAAACCCATTCTTACCACAAGCGTTTAATAATATGGCCGTGATCTGTCATTACGTGCGACTATCTCCACTATAGAAAGAAAAAAGGAAAGACCAAAAAAATCTTCTAGTAAAAAAAAGAAAAAAGGCTCTCTACATATGCATCGTCAAAAACAACGATTTTTATGAGCTGTAGCAAGGAACGAAACTTCATATAAGTCGAAAATATGAAGAAATAAGATATGCCTAGATACTTTATTCTATGGATAAAAAAATCGAATTGATAGAGAAGAAGCACCGTAAAGATCAATTAACGAGGTTTGCGCCAATACATTAAGAACTGCTTACTTATGCCCTACATAATAGAAGATAGATAAAAGTTAGTAATCTGCTTATGTAATAGAGGCGATCCACTAAGGTATTGAGCAGCGGTGTAGGATCAGATCCCAAAGATAGTAAGTTTTTCTTTCTTATGCAGGAAAGAAAGCCTTTTTCAAGAATTCTATATAAATTTGGATATGAAACCGAGATAGTTACCTTGCGGAAAATGTTAACGAAAAGAGGAAATGTCCATCCTTTATTCGTTTGAAGGTGGGATAAAAGATAAAACAAAAACGAATTCAAAATTAAAATTCAAGTTTGAAACTCATGCGATTAACTTCTTTTGGTTAAACCCCCGAAACCGAAAAGCGAGATAGATCTATGCGAAATCTCATTCCGTTCGGTAGGTAAAACGGATACCAAAAGAATTGACTGTTGAGCCGTATGAGTTAGGAAACTCTCAAGTACGGTTCTAAGGGAAGGAGTCCCCTATTCCGACCGGGGAGAGCAGGCCATTCGACAGGGAGATTCTGAAATTGCTGAGGCTTG